TACTATACAAAATATAATTTTTTAGGAGGAAGAGATATAATGAAATTCTTGATTGGATCTTCTCATAGTAACTATCTATTTTAGTTGATTGATGGATCCAATCACCATTTTTATTTTAATAAATTTAATTAAAAATTAAAAAAAAAAGAGTGCTTTTATTCGAATTCGAAACGCCTCGTGATCTTCAACCAATTATGTGCTTCAATATAATTACCTGGAGTAAGCGCTATAGCTTGTTTCCAATACTCAGCAGCTTGATCGAACCAAGCCTCCGCAATTTCAGAATCACCCTGTAGAATGGCCTGTTCTCCCCGGTCGGAATAGGTGGTTAAATTCCTTCCCTTAGAACCGTACTTGAGAGTTTCCTGCCTCATACGGCTCAGCAATCGACTCTTTTCTTTTTGTGTCCCATCTTTTTAATCTACCCTATGCTAACTGAATTAGATTTTTCATAAACCTATCCTAGTTTTCTTGGGTTAACCAGACGAAGTTAAGTTAATTACATAAGTTTCAAACTCTAATTTTGATCAATAATCAGTTTTATCTTTTCTCCTACCTTCATAAGAATTAACTCCCCCTATATCGTTAGGATTTTCTGAAAGGTAACTATCTCGGTTTCATCTCATAATATGAAATTCATATAGAATTTTTGAAAAAGACTTTCCTCCGTAAGAAAAAAGAACTTACTATCTTTGGGATCTGATGCTACACCGCTGCTCAATACTTTAGTAGATCTACTCTATTACATAAGTAGATTCCTAACTTTATATCTCATATTATGACATAAGTAAGCAGTTCTTAACTGTATCGATCTAATAACTTGCTAATTGATCTTTACGGTGCTTTCTCTATCAATTCGATCCTTTATCCATAGAGTATATAGGCGTACTTATTCATTTATATTTGAAGTCTTTTTCCTTGCTACAGCTGATAAAAATCGTTGCTTTGGACGATACATATGTAGAAAGCCTATTTTATTCTAGTATTTACTAGCCTTTATCTTTTTTCTATAATGGAGATAGTCGCACGTAATGACAGATCACGGCCATATTATTAAAAGCTTGTGGTAAGAATGGGTTTCGTTCTAGTGCCCGGAAATAATATTCCAAAGCCTTCGTATGCTCTCCGTTGCTTGTGTGTATAAGGCCTATATTATAGAGTATATAACTTCGATCATAGGGATCAATTTCTGGTCGCGTAGCTTCATAATAATTCTGTAAAGCTTCCGCATAATTTCCTTCGGATTGAGCCGACATCCGTTACGGCCGTTCATTCTATTCAAAGAATCTCCGTTCCAGAACCGTACATGAGATTTTTATCTCATACGGCTCCTCCCCTCTGTGCATAGTACTAAGGGACATAATCTCTGGAATCAAGATTTCACTATTCTCATTTATGAACTGATGGGGGCTAGTATTTTTACAAGAAATTTCTAGCCAGCCTTCCCGAAAGAGGTCTTTTCTTAACACCAATTGTATTAGTGCTAGATGAAAATAGTCACTCCAACAATTTCTTTGTTCACAACGCCTTCTATTTCCAGGAATCAGTCACTTCAACAATCTTTGATGGTTATATGGGTATCCAAAGTACAAACGAGATGGATGTTTGTTGTCCCAACCATTCATTCTTATTAGTCCCAATACCGAGAAGGGGAAGGGGTGATTTATAATATAACAAAGTTTTCGTGTTGTTGATTCCGTAGAGTAGTGCTTCTTCCTCTATGCCGCCCATTGGTACTAGTGGCGTAGTATTGACCCGCAATCCAGAACCCATAGGTGTAACCTTTCGCTCAATACTAAAATCGATAATTAAAGCATCTGAAGCCGTATCTATCAATCGAGGATACACGACAGAAGGAATTGTTCTATCTTTAAACTTCACCTTCACCAAGCGTTGGTTTAAAAAAAAAATTTGTTTCTTTCTATCCCGAACCACGCTTCTCTCTCTCAGATTAAGGTCTAAAAAAGCAAGAAAAAAAATCAAATCGCACCATCTCTGTAATAGGTAAATGCCTTTTTTTCCCCTGAAGTTGTCGGAATTATTCGTAATAAGATATTGGCTACAATTGAAGAAGTCTTATCAATAAAATTTCCATTTATCCGGGATCTAGGCATAATTAACAATCCATTCTATAATTCTTCTCATTTTCCCAAAGGAAAATTATCCGAATTGTACAGTAGTACGAAATATCATAAAAATAGACTAATTCTAAAAAAAGATGTGGATATTCCGCTCAAATTGTGCCCAAGGGGGGATGATGAAATATTTGAATGAGATTGGATTTCCTACAAATTAAGTAGTATACTGATAAACAGAACTATTACGATTTTCTCTAAGTTGACTAACCAAGGACTTTATTTGACTATAGATTCTGGTAACTCGAAAAGTTTTGATTTGGTTATAATCAAAAGAGGAAAAATAAAGAATGGAATAAGAATTCCATGATAAAATAGAGGAGAGTAACCATACTCTTTTGTTTGCATAATGCGTATGCGTCATACAATTGAAATATAAAAATCCATTACGTAAATTGGTGTTGAGAAATATGAAATTTGAAAGGAATCTTTTAGTCCTATGTAACCAGTAATGGGTTCTACCCGTACTGGAATAAATAATATGAATGACTCGCTATTCACTTCACTCGGTTTCTGGTCAATAATAAGATTATGATTATGTAGGAGAGATGGCCGAGTGGTTCAAGGCGTAGCATTGGAACTGCTATGTAGGCTTTTGTTTACCGAGGGTTCGAATCCCTCTCTTTCCGTTTCTATCGAGTCATCAACGTTACTGATCACAATGTATCAAATCAAATTCAAATAACAATTGATAGCATTATTCCAACAGTAAGTAAGAACTTTATTTGATTTGATAGAGATTCTCTATTCCTAATTACATTACTGTGGTACGTAAAATATAAATATGGGAAAAGCAAAAAAAAAATCCTACTGCCGATCCATTTGTAATACGTGAATAAGAAAAAAAAAATGTGGATCAAGGCTCTTAAATCTATTTACTTCGACAAAAAAAGGGTATGGTATAAAGTCAAATTGTCTGAACCTTTCTTGTTATTTTCATTAGGTTCAAGTCTGACGGGAATAATATTCTACGACTAACAACTCATTTATTTTCAAACCAATCCACTTACTATCTATTATTTGATTTACTAATCCTTCATATTGGAATAAGTCAATAGTCAAATGTTTTGGCAATTCCTCCCGGAGCGATGAAGCAATATAATTTTGAATCAGAGATTTCGATCTTTGTTTATCCTTCGTAGTAATAATATCTCGAGGTTTGCAACGATAACTTGGTATATCTACTAGACGACCATTAACTAAAATATGTCTATGGTTAACTAATTGTCTGGCTCCAGGAATGGTTGAAGCCATACCTAATCGAAAAAGGATGTTATCCAAACGCATCTCAAGTAGCTGTAGTAAAACCTGACCTGTTGACCCTTTGGCTTTTCCAGCGATATGCACATATCTAAGTAATTGTCGTTCTGTCAGACCATAATGAAAACGCAATTTCTGTTTTTCTTCTAGACGAATACGATATTGCGATTTTTTCCCAGAACGCAATTGGTTTTTAAGATCACTTCCAGATCTGGGCCTTTTACTAGTTAATCCTGGTAAAGCCCCCAGACGGCGTATTTTTTTGAAACGAGGCCCTCGGTAACGAGACATAAAACTCCTTTTTTTTATTGAAAAATTTAAAGAAAAATCTAAATTAAGACTGAACTAAAGGATAAACAAAGCAAGGCTAAATCTACTGAAGTATACAATACTAAAGTAGAATGAAAATAGAATGAAATGCATTGTATCAATATCTATATTTTTTTGTATATGATAGTAAGGAAGTTAAGTCTCTGTTTTATGATTTGTTCTGTATAGATCTAATTGCTACATTCCAATCTATTTTTTATTCATAGTTGCAAGTTAACACGACATAATAGATCAGCGACCGATATTTGAAGAAAGGGGGGAGAAGATATTATCAATCATGAAAAAATAGATAGATAAAAGCCGGCTATCGGAATCGAACCGATGACCATCGCATTACAAATGCGATGCTCTAACCTCTGAGCTAAGCGGGCTCACATAGCAGAAATAGTGAATAGGGAGTCCGGAAACTACCAGATTTAATATATTAGCTATTAATTTATTTTAATTAATATTTATTTTTTTTTTTATTCATAATATTAATAATTACTTAATAATAATACTTAAAAATACATAATATTTCCATAATTATTACTTGATGTAAGAATATAATATCAAATTCAATTTGATATTATATTTTAGAAAAGTCTAATTATTTCTTAGAACAGTTATACCAAATTATGCTAAATAATTATTAATTATCTCTAAATAAATAATATAATTAATTATATTATATAATATATTATATTAATGATAGTGAATCCATTCAGTAAGATAAGAATAAAGACATTATTATTATAAAGATATAATTAAAATTATAATTAAGACATTCCTTTGTTGTCATTCAGAGAAGATAGGGCGAAAAAAAAAAATAAGTAATTGAGTATCGATCCTTCCAGTATTACAAATTGCGCTTTTAAAGTCAAAATTAAGGGAGGAGAGATATAGAGGTGGGATATATCTATTCATATTGAATTGGAGGCGCATCAATGATAGAATCATGTCCGATTGGAACAAATAGGGTTCATTCAATACAATGGAAATGATAGAGAATGGAAAAAAAAAAAAATAGTGGCATACACTTTTAGATATAAGAATCATTATCTAATAAATTCAACGCAATGATTTGATTCCAAGATAAATAAAATAAATAAAAGAATTGAATAGAATTACAACTGGATCCTGTCGCAAAAGGGGATATGGCGAAATCGGTAGACGCTACGGACTTGATTAAATTGAGCCTTGGTATGGAAACCTGCTAAGTGATAACTTCCAAATTCAGAGAAACCCCGGAATTAAAAATGGGCAATCCTGAGCCAAATCTTGATTTTGAGAAAA